TTATTTTAAAATGTAAATTTGAACTAACAATGTGGTTTGTCGGAGGTTATTACTTTCTGCTCTCCTCAAATGTAACAGTTGTAACTAAATAATTTTTACTTCAATCCATGGATAGAACTAAAAACAATGTTCTGTCTCGTTTGCATTTTTAATCTAACATAATAAATTTCTTTTTTTGATGAAGAAAAAAGAAAATTTTAACATAATTTCAGTGATCCGCTCAAGATATTTATGGAAATATTTGCATAGTTAGTTTTGTATTAATCGTTAGGGATTTTCGTTGTGTAGAGAATTTGTGTTAAAATTTAACAAACCAATTAAGTTAGGTATTAGTATAGGTGTATCAATCATATAAAGAAAATTTCGATAGAAATTGTATCCTACTTTAAAAATACTTTATAAATTTTAAATTATATCTTATCGATCTTACAATCGAAACATAGGATATAAAATAGATCACTAAAAATTTGTACATTCGCCATATAATGTAATGACCTAAAAATGTAAAAAGGACTTTTATAAATTTAATTGGGTTAAGGAGTCTATTATAGTAATAATAATTTTGAAAAATAATGGTTTAGAAGATTATAAAACGCATTTTAACCTTAATAAAAAAGTGTAGTTTCAAAGACCTCTTCTCTTCGTTATAAAAAAAAAAAATACAACTAAAAAATAAATTTATTTTTATTAGTGAATCAAGTCGATGGGGAAAGTTATAATCCCCATCCTGAAAATAATAAAACATACTAAAACGAAAGGTGAAATCTTGTGCTTGCGTATATCCTTTTTTTTAAGTACCATTCATTTTTCGAATTCAGTAGACAAAAGAATTATTATCTATATTAGAAACGAAAGCAAAAAGATGTCTTCAAATTAAAGTAAATAAATAAAAAAAAAAAAAATTATATTATTTATTATATTGTTTGATTAATATTATTTATTTGTTACACAAAAAAAACTTTTCGAACTCCCGGTAGAAAGAGATTTCGCTAATGAAAAAGCTTTCAATGCTGCCCGATATCCCTTCCTTTTCCAAATATTTTTACGAATACGTTTTTTTGAAATAGAGGTGCGTTTTTTTGGAACTGCCATTAAAAAATTATAATAGGTTCTTCAGTTGGATGTGAAAGACATCTATTGTTTAAAATCCATTGTTCTTTACTATTCTCTATCTATTTATTCTTTAAATTATACTACCTTCATAAAATAAAAAGGGGTCTAAAAATCGCCTAAAATATTACTAAGAACAATAAGATCTACTATGCCAAATAGATTGAAGTCGATAAAATGAAAAAATACAATACAAACAAAAAAGGATAAGATTGTGCATTACGTTTTCTCTATATTTTCGTTGTGTTACATTTATACATGTAATAAACTAAATCAAAAAGTTTAATAACCCAACCCCTATTCCTATCGCCTATCTCGCTTAATTTTAAAAACTTAAATAATTTGATTTTCTATTATATTAATTTATTTAATTAGTCAAGCGTGAAGAAAGAGTACAACCATTTTATTATTCTCTAATTCGAATTAGACTAGTAGTTAATCTGTTAAAGTCTACAAAATACATAATTTTATATTTTTTAATTTATAAAATGCATTTTATTTGCCCTTTTTTTTTTTACGTAAAATAAAATGGTAGATATCCTAGTATTTCCGAGAAATAGCTTTTGTTGTAATAGAAGAGAATAAAATTTGTTATAAAACAAATGGCTTAATGATGCTGAATAACCTATTACAATAACTAGTTTTTATGGGTCAAGTTATGGACTTTATGTATGATTCATATCAAATAATGTTTGGTCTAATTATTTTTCCTTGCTCTATAGATATAAATAAATTATTGTAATACGTAATAATTAGAATGAAAATTGAAATTTTTTAGATTTTCATAAAATTTTACTAAAAAATTTTATATTAACAGTTCAACATTAATAAAAACAAAAATACGTATGACCAATTATAGCCTCTTGATTTTTAATATTTGAAGTAGTTTACAAAGATTCAGAATAATTAAGGCTAAAAAATTCTATTTAAGTTTTATTTTATATATCTTAATTTTTTTATTAACCGAACCCCTTTCAAAAGAAAATAACTAAGAACCGGTGAATCAGAAACAATTAATTAATTAAGATAAATTCGTTTATTTCTTTTTTTATGGAATATATATATCAATATTTATGGATTCTACCTTTCATTCCACTTCCAGTTCCTATGTTAATTGGAGCAGGACTTCTACTTTTTCCAACGGCAACAAAAAATCTTCGTCGTATGTGGGCTTTTCCTAGTGTTTTATTGTTAAGTATAGTTATGGTTTTTGCAGCCTATTTTTCTATTCAGCAAATAAATAAGAATTCTGTCTATCAATATGTATGGTCTTGGACCATCAATAATGATTTTTCTTTAGAATTTGGCTGCTTGGTTGATCCACTTACTTCTATTATGTCAATATTAATTACTACTGTTGGAATTATGGTTCTTATTTATAGTGACAATT